ACTAGGATGCCTGAGTAAAGGGTTATTCTGATATTATAATTCACGTAAAATTTACTCCTAGTAGTAAAAGTAAGCTAAATTTAAGCTATTGGGTCCATACCCCACTTATAGAGGCTAAATCCTCTCTTTTCCAATATATATTTCAATAAATAAATCTCTACCAATTATATTTATTATTATTGGGACTCTTATTACAATTTCATCTTCATCTTGATTTATAGCTTGAGTTGGTTTAGAGGTAAATTTAATAGCATTTATTCCTTTAATTATCTCAAATGACAAATTAAGAAATGAATCAACACTAAAATATTTTTTCATTCAAGCTACTGGATCAATTATTATTTTCCTGTCTATTATTCTAATCAGTCATACAGCAATAATTAATTCTATAGATATACAAAATATTATTAAATACTCATTAATCCCAATAGCTTTAATATTAAAATTAGGTGCCGCCCCTTTTCATTTTTGATTTCCCTCATTAATAGAGGGAATAAATTGATTAGCTGCTTCTTTTCTTTTAACATGACAAAAAATTGCCCCTTTATTTTTAATAACATCATATTTTATATTTAAACCCTTACTTTATATAGCAATTATTATATCTGCTATTATTGGATCCTTAGGAGGCTTAAATCAAATATTTTTACGAAAATTAATAGCTTATTCATCAATTAATCATTTAAGATGAATAATTTTAGCTTCTACCATATCTTTAAATATTACTATAAGTTATTTTATTATTTATAGAGTTATTACTATTGTCATTTTACTTCTTATAGCCTCTAATAACTCAATTCATATTAATCAATTGATATGTAATTCATATTCTTTATCGACTTTAGCAGTTATTTTATTTATAAATTTTTTATCCTTAGGGGGATTACCCCCATTTTTAGGCTTTTTACCTAAATGAACAGTATTAATTAATTCAATTTTAAATTCTATATTTTTATTAAGAGTAATTTTAGTAATATGTAGAATTTTAACTTTATATTTTTATTTACGAATTTCCTTTAATTTATTAATAATTTCACCTAAAATAGTGTGATTTAATAAAATTCCTTCAAATATATCCCAAACTAAAAAAATTATTGGTTTAATCCCTATTATTATACTCGCCCCATTAATATTTATTTAAAACTTTAAGTTAAATAAACTATTAACCTTCAAAGTTAAAAATAAAGTTTCTTTAAGTTTTAACGCACTTACATATCATTAAATTTGCAATTTAATATTTTAATTTAAAATATAAAACCTACGCGATGATTATTTTCAACAAATCACAAAGACATCGGGACTATATATTTAATTTTTGGAGCTTGAGCAGCATTAGTTGGAACATCTTTGAGAGTTCTAATTCGTGTTGAACTTAGCCAACCTGGTAGAGTAATTGGAGATGATCAAATTTATAATGTTATAGTTACAGCTCATGCTTTTATTATAATTTTTTTTATGGTTATACCTATTATAATTGGTGGTTTTGGTAATTGATTAGTACCTTTAATATTAGGTGCACCAGACATAGCCTTTCCACGTATAAACAATATAAGTTTTTGATTATTACCCCCTTCTCTATTTCTATTATTAGCTTCTTCTGCTGTAGAAAGAGGTGCAGGAACAGGATGAACTGTTTATCCTCCATTAGCATCAAATTTAGCTCATGCAGGTCCTTCTGTAGATATAGCAATTTTTTCTCTCCATTTAGCAGGGGCTTCTTCAATTTTAGGGGCAATCAATTTTATTACTACTATTATTAATATACGAACAAGTGGGATATTATTTGAACAAATACCCCTTTTCGTTTGAGCCGTAAAAATTACAGCTATTCTTTTATTATTGTCATTACCTGTATTAGCAGGAGCAATTACAATACTCTTAACAGATCGAAATTTTAACACCTCATTTTTTGACCCTGCAGGAGGTGGGGATCCTATTTTATATCAACATTTATTTTGATTTTTTGGGCACCCTGAAGTATATATTTTAATTTTACCTGGATTTGGAATAATTTCTCATATTATTACTCAGCAAAGAGGTAAAAAGGAACCTTTTGGGTCATTAGGAATAATTTATGCTATAGTTGCTATTGGATTATTAGGTTTTATTGTTTGAGCACATCATATATTTACAGTAGGAATAGACGTTGATACACGGGCCTACTTTACAGCAGCCACTATAATTATTGCTGTACCTACGGGTATTAAAATTTTTAGATGATTAGCTACTCTTCATGGAGCTCAATTTTCTTATGAAACACCTTTACTATGAGCCTTAGGATTTGTATTTTTATTTACTATAGGGGGATTAACGGGAGTAATTTTAGCTAATTCTTCAATTGATATTATACTACATGACACTTATTATGTGGTAGCTCATTTTCATTATGTATTATCTATAGGAGCTGTATTTGCTATTTTAGGAGGAATTATATTTTGATTCCCTCTAATACTAGGCTTATCTATGAACCCTACTTGATCAAAAATACATTTTTTATTAATATTTATTGGTGTAAACTTAACCTTTTTTCCACAACATTTTTTAGGATTAAGAGGAATACCTCGTCGATATTCAGATTACCCAGATGCTTACACAACTTGAAACATTGTATCTTCATTAGGTTCAATTATATCTACATTAGGAATTTTAGTTATAATTATTATTATTTGAGAGGCTTTTGTAAGAGCTCGTCCAGTAATATTTTCTTTAACTACTTCTCCTTCAATTGAATGACAGTACCAAACTCCGCCTGAAGATCACACATATAATCAACTAACTCTATTAATCAAATAACCTATGGCAACTTCAGCAAATCTTCTCTTCCAAAATGCAGCCTCTCCACTTATAGAACAATTAATCTTTTTTCATGATCACATTCTTTTAATTCTAGCTATAATTTTATCATTAGTTATATACATGTATATTATACTTGCTATAAACAAAATAACAAATCGATTTTTATTAGAGGGTCAAGAAATTGAAACAGTATGAACAATTCTACCTGGTATTATTTTAATTTTTATTGCTCTTCCTTCTCTTCGTCTACTATATTTATTAGATGAAATTAATAATCCAGACTTAACCTTAAAATCTGTAGGTCATCAATGATATTGATCATATGAATACTCAGATTTTAATGATTTAGAATTTGATTCTTATATATTACCAACAGAATCATTATCCCAAGATCAATTTCGTTTACTAGATGTTGATAATCGAACTATTTTACCAATTAATGCACAAATTCGAATTCTTATTACAGCTGCAGATGTTCTTCATTCTTGAACAATCCCAGCTTTAGGCGTTAAAGCAGACGCTGTCCCTAATCGGCTAAATCAAGTATCATTTATTATTAATCGTCCTGGTTTATGATATGGTCAATGTTCAGAAATTTGTGGGGCCAATCACAGCTTTATACCTATTGTATTAGAATCTACCCCAATAAAATACTTTATTCATTGATTAACTCATAATAATTCATTAGATGGCCGAAATTTTAAGCATTGGTCTCTTAAACCAAATTATAGTATATTACTTCTAATGAGAAAATTAGTTAAATTATAACATTAACTTGTCATGTTAAAATTATTTCAATAATATTTTCTTATTCCACAAATATTTCCTATAAACTGAACATTTATAATACTAATATTTTCATTAATTCTTATTTTAACTGCTATTTTAATTTATTTTTCTTTTTCTTTAAACCCTTTAATTCAAACAAAAACTTCACAAAAAGTAATAAATAATTGATTATGATAACAAATTTATTTTCTATTTTTGACCCTTCTACACAAATTATAAATTTAAGACTTAATTGAATTAGAATCATTTTAATTTTAATTATTCTACCCTCAAATTACTGAATTATAAATTCACAGCCAACTAAAATTTTTAATATAATTATTCTAACATTAAAAAAAGAATTTACAATTCTATTAGGCCCAGTAAATTTTTCTGGGGCAACATTAATTTCCTTATCTTTATTTGTATTTATTATTACAAATAATTCATTAGGTTTATTTCCCTATATTTTCACAGCTACTAGTCATCCTATACTTACTGTATCTCTAGCTTTTCCTTTATGAATAGGATTAATAATATATGGGTGATTTAATAATACCATACATATATTAGCACATTTAGTGCCTCAAGGTACACCACCAGCACTTACTATATTTATAGTTTGTATTGAATCTACTAGTAATCTTATTCGTCCTCTAACTCTTTCTGTACGTTTAGCTGCAAATATAATTGCAGGACATCTTTTAATAACCCTTTTAGGAAATCAGGGTCCTTCAAGAACTATATTATCATTCCCTTTAATTATAATAACACAATTAGCTCTTATTACATTAGAATCTGCTGTTGCAATAATTCAAGCATATGTATTTTCCGTATTAATAACTCTTTATGTTAGAGAAACAACTTATGTCCACACATAATCACCCTTATCACTTAGTCGAAAAAAGTCCTTGACCATTAACAGCATCCTTAGGTGCTTTGTCATTAACTATAGGAGGCGTAAAAATATTTCACTCCAATAGTACTTACTTAATTTTAACCGGATTAATCATTTTACTTTTAACTATATTTCAATGATGACGAGATATTACACGTGAAAGTACTCATCAAGGTCTTCACACAATTAAAGTAATTGTAGGTATAAAATGAGGAATAATTCTATTTATTGTTTCAGAAATTTTTTTCTTCGTATCTTTTTTTTGAGCATTTTTTCATAGTAGCCTTACTCCTACAATAGAGACAGGGTCAATATGACCTCCTCAAAGAATTATTCCTTTTAACCCTTTTCAAATCCCATTACTCAATACAGCAATTTTATTATCATCCGGAGTTACTGTAACATGAGCTCACCATAGTCTAATAAATTCAAATTTTTCACAAACCTTTCAAGCTTTAGCTCTTACAATTACTTTAGGTATTTATTTTTCGGCTTTACAAGCTTTTGAATATATTGAAGCCCCATTTACAATTGCTGACTCTGTGTATGGTTCAACTTTTTTTATAGCTACTGGGTTTCACGGTCTACATGTACTAATTGGTACATCTTTTCTATTAGTATGTTTTATTCGCCATTTATTTAATCATTATTCTCCTCACCATCATTTTGGTTTTGAAGCAGCTGCTTGATATTGACATTTTGTAGATGTTGTTTGATTATTTTTATATATTTCAATTTACTGATGAGGTGGCTAGCTATTTGAGTATCTATGTACTATTGACTTCCAATCAATCAGATTAATATTAAATTAAATATAGCAATTACTCTTATTATATTTTTTATACTTTTTATAATTTCATCTATTATTATTATTATTCCCTCAATTTCTTCTTATTTACCTTCTAATGATCGAGAAAACTCTTCGCCATTTGAGTGTGGTTTTGACCCTAAAAATAATTCACGATTACCTTTTTCCCTTCAATTTTTTCTTATTGCTGTAATTTTTCTTATTTTTGATGTAGAAATTGCCTTACTTCTCCCTATCCCCTTAGTTTTAAATAATTTTAACTCTTTAATAACTATTCTATTAATTATATCATTTTTAATAATCTTACTATTAGGATTATATTTTGAATGACTTAAAGGTGCCTTAAACTGAATATTTTAGGTATATAATTAAAATATAATAATTAATTTGCATTTAATAATTACCAACTTATGGTTATGCCTAAATAGGAAGTGAAATATTACACCCAATTTCGACTTGGTTTTTGATTAAATATCCCTATTTATTTAGCAAAAGCCAAAAACAATAGGCAAATTACTGTTAATAATTATTTGGAGACTTACCCTTGTTAAGGAATTATCTATAATTTAAGCCGCTAACTTAAAAAATAATGTTTAATAACATTAATAATTCTTTTTCTATAGTGTAATTTAACACATAACATTTTCATTGTTATAATAGATCATTTCTTAGAAACAATACTTTTATTAACAATCACTATAATTTTTATTGCTACAATTTTTCCTTTATTATATCATCCTATGATAATAGGAATTATAATTATTTTTTTATCCTTAACCATCTCAATATTTATATGACTAACAATACAATTTTCATGAATAGCTTATATTTTATTTCTTATTTTTTTAGGTGCACTTTTAGTTTTATTTATTTACATTTCAACTTTAGCCCCTAATGAACAATTTATAAAAATATCCTTTATCCCTTTTATATTAATATTACTTTTACCTTTTTTAGTAAATAATTTATCTTCAAAAGACTTATTTATTAATTCAATAAATTTTTTACCTAGAATAAAAATTTTTAGCCAACTTATAATACCCTTTACTATTTTTATAGCCATATTTCTATTTCTCACTTTAATTATTATTTCAAAAATTACTTTATTTAAACAAGGTCCTCTTCGAACCCTAACTTATGACTATTCCTCTACGAAAAACACACCCTATTATTAAAATTCTTAATTCTTCATTAGTTGATCTTCCCAGACCAAGAAATATTTCACTGATATGAAATTTTGGTTCCCTTCTAGGTTTATGTTTAGCAACTCAAATTGTCACAGGAATTTTTTTATCTATTCACTATGCCCCTTCAGCAGAATTTGCTTTTGCAAATATATGCCATATTTCACAAGATGTAAATTTTGGGCACTATACCCGATTTATTCATGCTAATGGGGCAAGATTATTTTTCATTTGTATATATATTCATATTGGACGAGGTTTATATTATAACTCTTATACTCTTCATTTCACTTGAATATCCGGAAGAATTATTTTTATTTTAACAATATTAACAGCTTTTTTAGGATATGTACTACCCTGAGGACAAATATCATTTTGAGGTGCAACTGTAATCACTAATCTTTTATCCACAGTACCCTACTTAGGCACAGATCTAGTTCAATGAATTTGAGGGGGATTTGCAGTTGATAATGCTACTCTAACTCGTTTTTTTACATTTCATTTTTTATTTCCATTTATTATTGCAGCAATAATTATTATTCATCTTGTATTTCTACATCAAACAGGATCAAATAACCCTTTAGGTATTAAAATAAATATAGACAAAATTTCTTTTCACCCATTTTTTTATTCAAAAGATTTAATAGGAGTAATAATTTTATTAATTCCTTTTTCCATATTTATTCTTTTAAGCCCAAATTTATTAACTGATCAAGAAAATTTTATTCAAGCTAACCCTATAGTAACACCTATTCACATTCAACCAGAATGATATTTTTTATTTGCATATGCTATTCTACGTTCAATTCCTAATAAATTAGGAGGTGTAATTGCTCTTCTTATATCAGTACTTATTTTAATAATTATCCCTATTATAGATTTTAAAAAGATTAAATCAACACAATTTAGTTTTATAAATCAAGTATCATTTTGATTATTTATTAATATTTTTATTCTTCTTACATGAATTGGTGCGCGACCCGTGGAAGATCCTTATATTTTAATTGGCCAGGTGCTAACTATTGCTTATTTTGCATATTTCCTTTTTAAGCCATTAAATAAATCTAGTTAGCTATTTAACTAACTAAGTTAATATCTTGAAAATATTATATAGAAAATAAACCCTTCTAATAGCTTGTTTCTATAATTTAACTTAAAATAGTGATTTTGTAAATCAAATATGAGTCGATCTCTAGAGATATAAATATTATAATTTGGATCTTCTTTTTTTTTTTATTTAAAGAAGATCCAAATGCTATGATCTCCCTCCCCCTTATAACCTCCTATATAGTAATTTTGTTTTTTAGAAATTAAATACAATAAATATATATTTTATATATTAAAAAATGCGTTAAGTACTTTGTGCGCCATCTCCCCCTTAATCATCCTTAAATCTTACCCTCATACTCGCCCCGACCTGGCAGTAAACCTTATACGTAAATACATGCATAACTATTAATATATTTTCCCTTGGGGCCCCCTGTAAAAGGGGCTCCCCTGCGGGTCTTTCTCTCTTTTAACTACCCAGAATTGAAGGGTTCCAACTAGATTAAACTCTTAACTTCTAATCATCTGTCAGTCTACTCGCGTTATAATAAATAAATATATTATAGTATAAATCAATATACTTTTATTTTAATTACTGCTTTCCCACCTAAAAATAAAAAGGTGGGAAAGTGTAATACTCCCTAGTTAGAGCTAGATCTTAAGAATTCAAATTTCTCCGTGCCTCTACACTAGAGCATATGCTCATAATGATGAATATCCCTATTATAAATAAATTTACAATTTACCGCTTATATTCAGCCACATCAATCACTTAAAGATTTAGATCATTTTAGCTGCTTCAAAACTACGCTTTACATTAAGCTATTTAAGTAATGTGTTACTAACAACCCAATAAAAATTCAACCAACAAATAATAATAAGAAAATTTTTATAGAACTTCTTTGTCATTTTTGTATTATTATACTTAAAAACCCAAAATAGTTTATAAATCCTTGACCCCCAAAAAATTCACCTCAGCCTTTATCATTAATATCAACAAAAGTATCTCCTATTTTTAATGGTTTATTTACAATATACTGACCAGATAAAAAAGGTATAAATCATATATTTCTTACAAATAAATGAGGAATTAAATAATTAATATTAGTTTCACCTGTTATAGTGATTATACTTAATCCTAGGATTAACCCTATAAAAATTAAAATTACAGGAACTAATTTTATTAATTGTGTAAGAACAATTACATTAGGGCTATCAAAAATTAATCAACTAATTCTAGCACCCCCTAAAATTGCTCCCACACAAAGAATTCTTATTGGTGAAGTATACCCTTTTTCATTATCATCTAAATTTAATAAACAAGTAATTTTACATAAACTACCAGTTAAAAATCATCTTAAACGAAAAGAATAAGCACAAGTTAATATAGTTGCTATTAAAATTAAAATTAATATAGCAAAATTAAAATTTATTCTTAATATCTTTTCTAAAATTAGGTCTTTAGAATAAAACCCGGCTAAAAATGGAAATCCACATAAGGAAAAATTAGCAACATTTAAAAACATTAATCTTAAAGAAAGACTGCTTCCTGCTCCCCCTATAAAACGAATATCTTGACTCCCTCCTATAACATGAATAATTTTCCCTGCACACAAAAATAATATTGCCTTAAATAGGGCATGAGTAATTAAATGAAAGAAAGCAAACATTTCATTTCCTAAAGCTACCATTCTTATTATTAAACCTAATTGACTTAAAGTAGATAAAGCTACAATTTTTTTTAAATCTATTTCAAAATTAGCCCCTAAACCAGCTAAAAATATTGTTATCACAGCTAAAAAAAATAAAGTTCTTTTTAACCACATAAAAGAATCTAACAAACTAGAAAATCGAATTAATAAGTATACCCCCGCAGTAACTAATGTAGATGAATGAACAAGAGCCGACACAGGTGTTGGAGCAGCTATAGCAGCTGGTAGTCAGGCTGAAAAAGGAATTTGAGCTCTTTTTGTTAAACCTGCAATAATTACACAAATAACAACTCAAAAATTTATTATAGAAAAACTTTGAAGACTATAAAAATTTCATCTCCCATAAATTATTAATCAACCAATAGCAATTAATAATCCGACGTCTCCAATTCGATTTCTTAAAATAGTTAGTATTCCTGCTCTAAAAGACTTATAATTTTGATAATAAATTACTAAACAATAAGAAACCAACCCTAAACCATCTCAACCAATTAAAATTCTAATAAATCTAGGTCTTAAAATAACTATAACTATTGAAAGAACAAATAATAAAACTAATATAATAAATCGCACTATATATACTTCTCCGTCTATATAATAATGGCTATAATAAATTACTCTAGACGAAATTAATAAAACTGTGCTAAAAAAAATTAAAGATATTCAATCAAATAATAAAATTACACTTATATCCATACCATTTAAAGTAAAAATAATTCATTCAAATAATCAAACTTTATCAAAAAAAATTCTTATTAGGGATATAATAAAACAAAAAAATCTTAAAGTACCTAATACTAAACTCATAATTTTTCTAATAGGATTAATAAACACTATTTAAAATATTTACATATATTTAAAGAACCACAATCTTTTGTTTTAATTAAACTATTTAAATATATCAAAAATAAATCCATTTTTAAAAATAAGATATTTAAAGGAATTCAATGTATTAATAATAATAAATATTCATTAATTGTTAATTCATTAAAAGGTAAAATACCCTTTATAATAGTTCCATGTTGAATATTAGAATATAAATATAAACAATATGCAGCACTAAAAAAAGATAATAATACTAAGGTAATTATAACAAATAATCTATATTTTAATAAACAACCTAATAAACTAATTTCTCCAAATAAATTTAATGATAATGGAGCAGCTATATTTGATCTTACCAATAAAAATCATATTAAAGCTCCTCTAGGTAAAAAATTTAATATCCCTTTATTTACTACTATTCTACGACTATGTAATCGTTCATAATTTACATTTGCTAGACAAAATAAACCAGAAGAACATAATCCATGGCCAACTATTAAAATAAATCTGCCGACTAATCCAATAAATCTTATTGTTATTAAACCCCCTACCACTAATCTTATATGTACTACAGAAGAATATGCAATCAAAGATTTTAGATCACTTTGACGTAAACAAACCAATCTTATAAAAAACCCACCTACTAATCTAATTCTTACCCATAATATTCCTCATTCCTTAATTATAAAACCAAAATAACCTATAAAACGATAAATCCCATATCCTCCTATTTTTAGTAAAACACCAGCTAAAATTATTGAACCAGAAATAGGTGCTTCTACATGGGCTTTCGGAAGTCATAAATGGACAAAAAATAATGGTATTTTAACTAAAAATGCACCAACCCCACAAATAAATAAAAAAAATCTAAATCATCCTCATTCATTAAATAATAATATAGAATTAAAACTAGATTTATTATCTATTCATAAAATTACTAATAGTAAAGGAAGAGAAACAAATATAGTATAAAAAATTAAATAAATACCAGCTTGTAACCGTTCAGGTTGATAACCTCACCCAATAATTAGTAAATAAGTTGGAATTAAAACTGCCTCAAAGAAAATATAAAATCAAATTAAATCAAATCTTAAAAAAACCCCTATTAAAAATATTAATATAAATGCAAGAACTAATAAAAAATAATTTTTTTTATACTGAATTCTTTTAATTCTTGCTAAAAGCATTAATAATACAATTCAAATTCTTAATCAAGCTAAAACAATACTTAATAAAGACCCCCCTATTCCAAATCCTATTACTCTTACATCAACAAATTCATAAGCACTTAATAAAATTATATATAAAGAACTAATCACTAATAATATAAATATATAAATTCAACTTGGTCAATTAAATATTAATCCTGTTATTCTTATTCCTAATAATATTAATTTTAACATTGTAAAACATTAAATCTTCAAAAAAAATCACTTCCATGTCTTCGAATTATAGCAACAATAATACTTAACCCTAATGCCCCTTCACATGCTGCAAATGTTAAAAAATATAAAATAAAATATCTCTCTATTTCTAAGTTTGTTGCTAAAAAAGTTAATCCTACAACTAATCTTAATATAATAAATTCTAATCTTAATAATATGTTTAAAGTGTGTTTATGCATAGATACAAAAGCAATAAATCCTCTAATAAGCAAAATAAGTATTATCATATATTTCAAGAAAGAGTTACCTCATCTATAGCTTCCAAAGCCATAATTTTAATTAAACTATTTCTTGAAATTAAAAATATTATTAAACAAAAAACCCCTACAATATAGTTTAAAGACACAGGTAAAAATCTTTTTCAAGCTAAAAATATTAATTTATCATATCGAAACCGGGGAAGAACCCCTCGAATTCAAATAACTCCAAATACTAAAAATAAACCTAATATTAATCCTAAAATATACCCTTTAAAAAACAATAAACCACTTAAAAAACTAATAAATAAAATTCTTCCATATTCTGCTATAAACAACAAGGCAAATCCCCCTCCTCTATATTCAACATTAAATCCAGACACTAATTCTGACTCCCCTTCAGCAAAATCAAAAGGAGTCCGATTAGTTTCAGCCAATAAAGAAATAAACCAAATAAAAAATAATGGTATTAACAAAAAAAAATAAATAACTAATTCTTGATAAATAAAAATCTTTAATAAATTATATCTAAAAGAAGCAATAATAATTCTTAATAAAATTAATGCTATACTAACCTCATAGGAAATAGTTTGTGCTACGCCACGTAAACCCCCTAAAAGTGAATATTTTGAATTAGAAGATCATCCAGCCCCAAATAAAGTATAAACCCCAAAACCTGTACAACATATGAAAAAAAGAAGTCCATATTCATAATCAAATCTCCCGCAAATTAAAGGATAGATAAATCAAGATAATATTATTACTAATAATATTAAACCGGGACTTAAATAATAAATATAGTAATTTATATAATAAGGATAAGTTAAACCTTTAGTAAATAATTTTACTGCATCCGCAAAAGGTTGTAATAAGCCTCCTATTCTAACTTTATTAGGACCTTTACGAATCTGAATATAACCTAAAATTTTTCGTTCATATAAGGTAATAAAAGCCACACTTACTAAAACCACAATAATTAAAATTAAAAAATTAATAAAAAATAAAATTTTTCTAAAAATTATTATAAGAGGAATACTCATATTAGAAGCTTAAATTCTATGCACTTATCTGCCATTATAATTTATTATTTGTAATGGGTTACATAATCGAATTCTAAATTCGGTGCACTAATCTGCCAAAATAACTCTTAACTTAAATTTTAAATAACTCTCATAACTAAAAATTTTATATTGAATGGTCCTTTCGTACTAACCCAATTTATTAATTATAAAAGATAGAAACCGACCTGGCTCACGCCGGTCTGAACTCAGATCATGTAAGAATTTAAAGGTCGAACAGACCTTCTTTAATAACTACTGCACCAATAAGATTTCTTATTCCAACATCGAGGTCGCAAACACTTTTGTCAATATGAACTCTCAAAAAATATTACGCTGTTATCCCTGTAGTAGCTTGCTCTTATTATCGATCAATTCGGATCATAATTATGCTAACAATTATATTAAAAATAAATATTGTTTATTATTTACCGCCCCAGTAAACTTAATTTATATATACATTTCTTATATTAATGAAATTATAAATAATAATTAATAAAGCTTAACAGGGTCTTCTCGTCCCATTATTTTATTTAGGTCCTTTCCCCTAAAAGTAAAATTCAATTTATAACTTTGAGACAGTTAATTTCCGTCTAACCATTCATACCAGTCTCCAATTAAAAGACTAATGATTATGCTACCTTTGTACAGTCAAAATACTGCAGCCCTTTAATATCAGTGGGCAGGCCTGATTTCTTATCAAAAATCAAGAAACCATGTTTTTGCTAAACAGGCGAAAATTTATTTTGCCTAATTCCTTAAAGTTAAATAAACAATAAACAAATTTTTAAATAATAAATTACTAATAATCTCATTATTATTAATACTGTTTAATTTAAATCTATATCTTAATAAATAAAATAACTCTAAAAATAAAATTCTTAATTTTAATAGCTTTATTATAACATATTATAAAAAAGATCAATTCTAAATCTAAATAACTTTATAAAATAGTTCAGTATATGACATACTCAAATAAGCTCATCCCTATTTGAGTTTATATTTAACAAAAAATTTATTAAAATAAAATTAAATTTTTTTCTTAAGAAACCAGATATCCTATTGTTTGAATAATATATCATCACTAAAATTAAATTTACTTTAATTATGCTACATTAATGTATATAAAATTTTAGCCCACAAATAATTCGAGAAAAATAATCATATTTTTTATATTAAAACTCCCTAATACACAAGGTACATAATTTAACTACATCTATAAAAAAATTTATTAAATCCTTTACAGTACTAAACTTATAATATTTTCTAAAAAATACTAAAAATACAATGTTTTAATTATAAATTAACCAATTTTTATTAATCAAAATATCTATAATAAGAATTTCTTCAATGTAAATGAATTGTTTTAACAAACTCTATTTTGATTAAATTAGGTACATTTTCCAATACACCTACTATGTTACGACTTATCTCAATTAATTTATGAGAGCGACGGGCGATGTGTACATATTTTAGAGCTATTAGTCAATCCTTCTAAATTATAAGAATTTACCTATAAATCCACCTTCATTTAAACTTTCAATTTAAAATTCATAAATAAATATTTTTATTGTAACTCATCATTCATTCTTTTTTATTTGCTGCACCTTGACTTGACGTCTTGTAGTTAATACAAAAAGAAAACACTATCAATAAAAGTTTTCTGACGACAGCGATATACAAACTGATTTACAAAAAAAAGTACTCTTATAGTGTATTGTCTATTACAGGACAAGTTCCTCTAATTAGAATAAAATACCGCCAAATCCCTTAAATTTCTAGATCCCTTATACTAATCTGGTAAATTTACTACAATAAAAATAACTGGGTATCTAATCCAGGTTTATTAAATTATTTTTAAAACCTTCATTTTTAAATTACTTAGTTTAAATAAATTTAACTTAAATTTTACCTAATATTTAAATAAATTTAAACTTAATTATTCATCAATTAATTTCTTTTTACCAAAAATTTTTTTTTGCTCCAATTGTATAACCGCAAGTGCTGGCACAACTTATCTTAGAACTATATTTTTTACTACATCAAATATTACTTTACATATAATTTTATTTACTACAAAATTAATCTTTAAAAAAATTCCATATATAAAATAAAAAATTAAAAAAAATCAAAACAAGAATCAAACTTTATTAGTACAATTTTTTACTAAATAAACTAACTTAATTTAAATAAAATAACCTATTTTTTATTAAATAACTTAAATTATATTAATAGATCTCTCTCCCCCTTATTATAGTTATAAAAATTTAATTTTTTTATAATTAAATATTTTAATTATTAATAAAAAATTTTTATTAAAATAGTATGCTTAAATTTAAGTCTAATTTAAGACAT